TAGGATTAACCGAGGCTGTTCAAACAGGCGTAGGTCAACTAAATGGTATTCCCGTAGCAATTGGGGTTATGGATTTTAAATTTATGGGGGGTAGCATGGGATCCGTAGTCGGGGAGAAAATAACCCGTTTGATTGAGTACGCTACCAATCAATTTATACCTCTTATTATAGTGTGCGCTTCGGGGGGAGCGCGCATGCAAGAAGGAAGTTTGAGCTTGATGCAAATGGCTAAAATCTCGTCTGCCTTATATGATTACCAATCAAATAAAAAGTTATTGTATGTATCAATCCTTACATCTCCTACTACCGGTGGGGTAACAGCTAGTTTTGGTATGTTGGGAGATATTATTATTGCCGAACCAAATTCCTACATTGCATTTGCGGGTAAAAGAGTAATTGAACAAACATTGAATAAAACGATACCCGAAGGTTCACAAGCTTCTGAATATTTATTCCAGAAGGGCTTATTTGACCTAATCGTACCACGTAATCTTTTAAAAAGTGTTCTGAGTGAGTTATTTAAGCTCCACGCCTTCTTTCCCTTGAATTCCAATTCAATGCACTAGGTTCAATTATTTTATTTGGAGCAAACAAGTAGTTTGCTTATCGGAATCAAAGTAACTAAGAATGAAGTTTTCTTTGGTGACCTAAGATCTAATTGTAGAAAGAATCAAAAGTGGCGGATACCTCTTTTTTTACCTGGATTCCCGATTACTAATTAAGAAGTCTCTATCAACAAGATAAAAGCACGAGTCCTTCCTTTCGTGAAATTAGGCAAATAAAACGAATTTTGTCTTAGGTATAGAATCAAATTCAAATATAGAAAAAAAATAGATATATGGTTTTGTATTTTTCTTCATCCCCCGAAAATCCTATTTTCACTAAAAATCCCGTTTGTGCCGCATTCTACTGAATCTTTCAATAATTTGTAAGAAACTCTTATTAATATTAAATTCGAAGACAAGAACAAAACACAAAGAAATCCAGAAAAATAATCAAATGGATTATCATATGTATCTTTCATGTAGATAGACGAATAAGTCCATTTTTGGGGTTCTACATTCCTTAGACTTATTCTATATACTCAATTAGATACTTATATCTGTATCTGTAATAATAATTTTCAAATTGAATGAATTAATAATAACTACGAATTCATACTAATTACAATTATTAATTATAATTAGTATAAATAAAAAATATGATATAAAAAAAAATAAGAACAGGTACAAATAGTAAATCGAGGTACCCCTTTTATGACAACTTTCCAATTTCCCTCTATTTTTGTGCCTTTAGTAGGCCTAGTATTTCCGGCAATTGCAATGGCTTCTTTATTTCTTCATGTTCAAAAAAACAAGATTGTTTAGATCTGAGGGGACCCAATCTCATCCGTTTTTTTGAAACTTAGACTTGTAGCATAACACATATATTTATTTCGGGAAATGAAATAAGGTAGAACATGCGATTTCTGCCGAACATAAAGGAAAAAGCTCTTATGCCTGCAGAAAATGATCTATGGGTAAATGAATTCTAGCTAGTTTGAAATAGATCAGGACTGCTGGATACCCAAAATGTAAAGTTGGCGGATCTATATGTATATCTGTATATTGGGATCATAGGAAGGGTGTGTTATTATTTTAGATCTAACCAATTTGAGGAATTACTCCTAAAGGTTCCCATCAAACTAGTGCTAGTTCACATTAAACTAGTGCTAGTTGATGAAAGTTCATTCGGAAACAAAAAAAGTAAAGTCAAAACCATTTGGGGTATTCTCTCAATTCCAATAAAATGCAATCGAATCAAGTATGAGTTGGCGATCAGAACATATATGGATAGAACTTATAACGGGGTCTCGAAAACTAAGTAATTTTTTCTGGGCGCTTATCGTTTTTTTAGGTTCATTAGGATTCTTATTGGTTGGAACTTCCAGTTATCTTGGTAGAAATTTGATATCTTTTGTTCCGTCTCAGCAAATCATTTTTTTTCCACAAGGGGTCGTGATGTCTTTCTACGGGATCGCGGGTCTCTTTATTAGTTCCTATTTGTGGTGCACAATTTCCTGGAATGTAGGTAGTGGTTATGATCAATTCGATAGAAAGGAAGGAATGGTGTGTATTTTTCGGTGGGGATTTCCTGGAAAAAATCGTCGCATATTCCTCCGATTCTGTATAAAAGATATTCAATCCGTTCGAATAGAAGTTAAAGAGGGTATTTATGCTCGCCGTATCCTTTATATGGACATCAGAGGCCGGGGGGCTATTCCGTTGACCCGTACTGATGAGAATTTGACTCCACGAGAAATTGAACAAAAAGCCGCGGAATTGGCCTATTTCTTGCGCGTACCAATTGAAGTCTTTTGAGAAAGGGATTGGGCTGAAGAACGAATGCTTTCTCCGCAGGAGGGAAAAATACAAGAATCTTGTTTTTTTCTATAACTAAGTGATACTTTAGATGCAGATAAATGATATCTTGTAAATTCTTTTCTTTTTGTCAATCGATTTTTTGATCATCACAATATCTTTCTCTCAATTATTCTATTCTTGACTATGGAAAATCCTTGGAATTTTTTTGAAATATTGGATATTTTGATAGAAAAAGAGTTCTTTACGTCTCAAAATCTCAACAATATTCATTCCTTAAAGGACTTCTTTTGTTCATTGATCGAAAGGAGACACGTGTTTTGTTTGGAATTTGATGAATTGAGATATCTGGAAACACCATTTTGTATTATTTCTTCAGTCGAATTCCAGGTGGAGTCTTAGTCTATTTCTGTATTCTTTCTAGATTCAAACAAAATCACAAATAAAATAGATTCATAGGTTTGATACCTTGTCTAGAACTCATGTTTGGTTTGAAAGAAATATTGGATCACATAGAGTCGACAAATGAAGTGGGTTAATTAAAAATTCACAGGTGATAAATGGCAAAAAAGAAAGCATTCACTCCTCTTTTGTATCTTGCATCTATAGTATTTCTGCCCTGGTGGATTTCTCTCTCATTTACTAAAAGTATGGAATCTTGGGTTACGCGTTGGTCGAATACGGGTCAATCCGAAATTTTTTTGAATGATATGCAAGAAAAAAGTATTCTAGAAAAGTTCATAGAATTAGAGGAAATCCTCTTCTTGGAAGAAATGATCAAGGAATACTCGGAGACACATCTACAAAAGCTTCCTATAGAAATCCACAAAGAAACGATCCAATTAATCAAGATACACAACGAGGATCGTATCCATACGATTTTGCACTTCTCAACAAATCTAATCTGTTTTGTTATTCTAACGGGTTATTCTATTTTAGGTAATCAAGAACTTGTTATTCTTAACTCTTGGACTCAAGAATTCCTATATAACTTAAGTGATACAGTCAAAGCTTTTTTGATTCTTTTATTAACCGATTTATGTATCGGATTTCATTCACCCCATGGTTGGGAACTAATGATTGGTTCTGTCTACAAAGATTTTGGATTTGGTCATAATGATCAAATTATATCTGGTCTTGTTTCCACTTTTCCAGTTATTCTCGATACTATTTTTAAATATTGGATTTTTCATTATTTAAATCGTGTATCTCCGTCACTTGTAGTTATTTATCATTCAATGAATGATTGATAAACGATCCGCCGATATTAATCCAATTAGAATGTTTCTTACTTTGTAGTTCTACACAAGTATTAAAAACGGGCGATTTTCAGACTATTTTCATAGTATACTTATACTATAGTATTCTAGTAAAATGATTCCAATAAATAGCAGAATCGTGGACAGGGAACTATACTAGAGACCTGACAAATTTATTGTAGAAATTTTTGGATCAATGATTAGACCATGCAAACTAGAAAGACTTTTTCTTGGATAAAGGAACATATTACTCGATCTATTTCCGTATCGCTCATGATATATATCCTAACTCGGACATCCATTTCAAGTGCATATCCCATTTTTGCGCAGCAGGGTTATGAAAATCCACGAGAAGCGACTGGGCGTATTGTATGTGCCAACTGCCATTTAGCTAATAAGCCCGTGGATATTGAGGTTCCACAGGCGGTACTCCCTGATACTGTATTTGAAGCAGTTGTTCGAATTCCTTATGATAAGCAAGTGAAACAAGTTCTTGCTAATGGTAAGAAAGGGGGTTTGAATGTGGGGGCTGTTCTTATTTTACCAGAGGGGTTTGAGTTAGCTCCTCCCGATCGTATTTCTCCCGAGATGAAAGAAAAGATAGGCAATTTGTCTTTTCAGAGCTATCGCCCTACTAAACAAAATATTCTTGTGATAGGGCCTGTCCCCGGTCAGAAATATAGTGAAATCACCTTTCCTATTCTTTCCCCCGACCCCGCGACTAAGAAAGATGTTCACTTCTTAAAATATCCTATATACGTAGGGGCGAATAGGGGAAGGGGACAGATTTATCCCGACGGAAGCAAGAGTAACAATACAGTTTATAATGCTACAGGGGCGGGCATAGTAAGTAAAATCATACGAAAAGAAAAAGGGGGATATGAAATAACCATAACAGATCCATCGGATGGACGTGAAGTGGTTGATATTATCCCTCCGGGACCAGAAGTTCTTGTTTCAGAGGGTGAATCCATCAAATTTGATCAACCATTAACGAGTAATCCTAATGTGGGTGGATTTGGTCAGGGAGATGCAGAAATAGTACTTCAAGATCCATTACGTGTCCAAGGTCTTTTGGTCTTCTTGGCATCTGTTATTTTGGCCCAAATCTTTTTGGTTCTTAAAAAGAAACAGTTCGAGAAGGTTCAATTGGCCGAAATGAATTTCTAGGCTCGCGGCTTTATCGACATCAGGTTCGTAAAAAGAACAAAATTGTTGTTTTCAATTATGTATGATCAAAAAAAATCAATTCTAAAAAACCTTTTATTTACCTGCTCTTTTGCTATGAGCTTCGGGGAATCGAATCCCTTGTACCGCATTCCTAGTCATAATAGGTATATTTTTGTTTGAAGAAAACTATTTTATTTGACTTTATGACTTT